TCCCCCCCCCTCTTCCACCCCTGAAATAATGGGCAGAGGCCCCGCCCACAACTTCAAGGGTGTCCTAAAAATAAACATGAAAAAGAAAACTATTTACAAAATTACTTTAGTAATCGTTACCCCCAGCACAAACAAATATTCCGTCAATTACTAACGCCCGTCCTAATTCATTCATAAAACTAATCAGTTGTTTAACACCTCAAAATTTAATTATGCCTATTCTTTAAAAACTCCTCCCCTTTTATAGTCTCCCATACAAAAGGCAACTCCTCATAAGTGTGAAATAAAGGAGGAGAAACGTGAGCCCACTCTAAAGAAGCCCAACTTTCCCCCTGGTCTTCCATTCAATCAATAAACTCCTCTTCTCAAACATATATATCATAAATAATATATATAAAAAAAACAACTCCTACTATTGAAATAGTAGAGCCTAAAGAGCTAACCAAATTTCAACCAGCAAAACAATCTGCAAAATCAGAGTATCGTCTCGGAAAACCTGTCAAGCCCAAAAAGTGTTGAGGGAAAAAGGTCAAATTAACACCGATAAACATTAACCAAAAATGGGCTTTGCCATATAGCTCATTATAACAATACCCCGTTATTTTACCCACTCAATAATAAAAGCCACCAAAAATAGCAAACACCGCCCCCATAGAAAGCACATAATGAAAATGGGCTACAACATAGTATGTGTCATGCAAAACAACATCCAAAGAACTATTGGCCAATACAACCCCAGTTAAACCACCCAATGTAAACAAAAAAACAAACCCCATTGCCCAAAGCATAGGAGTGTCTAATCTCAAAGTCCCCCCAAAAATAGTGGCCAACCAACTAAACACTTTTATTCCAGTTGGCACAGCAATAATCATAGTTGCGGCAGTAAAATATGCTCTTGTGTCCACATCCATCCCAACCGTAAACATATGATGCGCCCACACAATAAAACCCAATATTCCAATTGAGAGCATTGCATAAACCATTCCTAAATATCCAAAAATCTGCTTCTTGGCGACAAAAGTTGGTATTATTTGAGAAATCATTCCAAAACCAGGCAATATTAAAATATAAACCTCTGGATGCCCAAAAAACCAAAACAAATGCTGAAATAAAATTGGGTCTCCCCCTCCGGCGGGATCAAAAAAAGTGGTATTAAAATTTCTATCCGTTAAAAGCATGGTTATCGCCCCCGCTAGTACTGGCAAAGATAGTAATAATAAAAAAGCAGTAATCAAGATAGACCACACAAACAATGGCATTTTATTTAATGTCATCCCAGGGGCCCGCATATTCAATATAGTTGTTATAAAATTCATTGCACCCAAAATCGAAGACACCCCAGCTAAGTGAAGGCTAAAAATAGCCATGTCCACCGCCCCCCCAGAGTGAGCCTGGATGCTCGATAGAGGAGGATACACCGTCCACCCGGTACCAACTCCTTGTTCAACAAAAGCGGAGCCTAATAATAATATTAGAGCAGGAGGCAACAACCAAAAACTAATATTATTAAGCCGGGGGAAGGCCATGTCGGGAGCACCAATATATAGTGGAACCAACCAATTTCCAAACCCCCCTATCATCACTGGCATAACCAAAAAAAAAATCATAATAAAAGCATGTGCCGTAACAATTACATTATAAAGATGATCGTCTCCTAGCATAGCCCCCGGAGCCGAGAGCTCTAATCTTATTAACATACTGAAGGCCGTGCCAATCATGCCTGCCCCAATCCCAAAGACTAAATATAACGTACCAATATCTTTATGATTAGTAGAAAACCCCCAACGAACTACATATAAACTTTTCATCTACAAAAACAAACCACTTCTTTAGTTAGCCCCAAACAGTCCCCTAAATTGGCCCCACTTTTTATGGCCGACTTTCTTATTAACCAATTCATTTTAATCGTAGGTAAAACAAAAAACACCAATAGAAAAAATAATAAAAATAAAACAAGTAAAGTTCATCGATATTGAGTTAAAAACATGGTTGTGTCTAATTGTGGCATTTTAACTAAAATATAATCCAAACCAATTGAGTCAGGGAGTGCGGGACTTGCACCCACATTTTTAGCTTTGAAGGCTAACGGTCTACTTTAACCTAACCCCCTCAATCAGAAGATAATTTTCAAAAAAAAAGACTAAACAACCCCCCAAATAAACATAGCAACACCAATTAATATAACTAAGGCATAATTAAAAACTTGACCAGCTTGTAAATTACTAAGGCCTCGAGTTAACCCAATCAAAAAATTAGACACCCCTTTTGGGCCCACCAACTCTAATGTTCCTTTGTCAATAGTCCGATACGAAATCTGGTGGCCCCCCCTCCACACCCTCTTCGCCAAAAAATAGTTAAGAACATAGTTAAACTGCCAAGCAGAGTATAAAAAAGTGTAGCCCATTCGGCCTATAAAAGAAGGCACCTTAAATAAATGGATTGAATAAAAATAAAGAACAATAACTAATGCCGCCCCCCCCAAACTAAGAAAGACCGGCAACAACTTAATAAAAACAGGAACAATTGGGGGGAATGTTATTTGAAAAGACCAAACCACCTCTTTAGTCAAATAGCCCACAAAAAGACTCCCCAAAGCTAATATTATTAAAGGCAAAACTAAATTCCAAGAACCCTCATGGACACGTCTAAAAATCGCTTTTCTAGAATTGGTATTAGATAAAAAAGTTAAATAAACCAATCGAATCGAATAAAGAGTGGTAAGTAAAGCCGAAAAACCCCCCAATCAATAAGCAAAAGTTAAATAATATTGTTCAAAGGCCAATTCTAAAATTAAATCTTTAGAATAAAACCCTGTTAAATAAGGAAACCCCATTAAAGATAAAGAGCCAACAACAACCATAATATAAGTAAGAGGAATTAACTTAATCAGCCCCCCCATCTTCCTTATATCCTGCTCGTCAGACAAAGCATGGATGACAGACCCCGCACTTAAAAATAATAAAGCTTTAAAAAAAGCATGGTTCATTAAATGAAATAGGCTTATCGAATAATGAGAAAGCCCACAAGCCACCACCATATATCCCAATTGACTACAAGTCGAGTAAGCAATAACTTTTTTTAGATCATTTTGGATTACCCCAACAGTAGCGGCAAAAAGCACCGTTAGAGACCCAACAATTGTTACGATCATTAAAGCAAGTGGAGCTTGTTCAAAAAAAGGAGAAGATCTAATTAATAAAAAAACACCTGCCGTCACCATGGTCGCCGCATGAATTAAGGCAGACACCGGAGTTGGTATAAAAACTTTTCGATATACGATTATTCACATAACAGACAGGACTTTCTCTTCTACTTTACAACTTATTTACTTTTAAATCTGGAAACTTTTCCCTATTCCCACTCCAGCCCACCTTTAATCCACTCATATATTAAACCCAAGGTTAAAACCCCCAAAAACCCTACCATAATTCAAAAACCAAAAGGAGAAATTTGATTAAAGAGAACACACCAAGGGAAAAGAAAAGAGATTTCTAAGTCAAAAATTAAAAACAAAATGCCGACTAAAAAAAATCGAACTGAAAAAGGGCGGCCTGGTATTCCAAAAGGCTCAAACCCACATTCATAAGCCGAAACTTTCTCTCGATCCGGTTGTTTTACCCCTAAAAAATAAGAAGCACCAGAAAAAAGCACAGAAAGAACTACACTAAAAACCAATAAAAAGAAAAGGCTATAAAACTCCGAATGCACCGTATCTCATATATTGCATAAATAATTATTTTTTAACCCCGAAGTGAACTAAAAGATTTTAAAATTATTGTTCCTCTTATTCGATAATATGCAACCATAATGGCCAACCCGATAGCAGACTCTGCCGCCGCGATTGTTAAACCCATAATTGTAAAAACTTGTTCTATTAAAAGATCTATTTCAATAGAATTAATTAAAAACAAAAAAAAAGCCGCTAATAAAATTAATTCAATAGAAATTATCATTATTATAAAATGCCCTCTGTTTAAAACCACTCCCCAACCCCCTAATAATAATAATATTACAATAACAATTATATACTTATAGTACACTATTTACTTTATCTAAAAATTAAAAAAAGCGCCTATTCATTAGACAAAGACAACATTCAATTGATATATCGGTCTAGCGAAACCGCCTCAATTACAATCGGCATAAAAGAATGATTCGCCCCACAAATCTCTGAACATTGACCGTAGAACGTCCCTGGTCTTTTAATAAAAATTCCGGCTTGATTTAGCCGACCCGGAACCGCATCTGTTTTTATCCCCAAGGCAGGGACAGCAAAAGAATGTAAAACATCCGCGCCAGTCACTAAGATTCTCACATGTGTGTTTATAGGAACCACCAATCTATTATCCACTTCTAATAACCTAAAGTCGCCACTATTTAAATCCGATGTCGGAACCATATAAGAATCAAATTCTAACGTTTCTTCCTGATAATCGGAATATTCATAAGACCAATACCATTGATGTCCAATTGCTTTAATTGTTAAAGCAGGACTCACAACCTCATCCATCAAATACAATAGTTTTAAAGAAGGAGAAGCAATAAAAACCAATATTACAGCTGGGATTAAAGTTCAAACAATTTCTAATAAAGTTCCGTCAATCAAATCTCTGTCATAATACTTACCATTTAAAGCCTCAACAAGCAACCACAACACGACTATCACAATAATAACCAATAAAAACATAATCTGATCATGAAAAAAAACTATTTCCTCCATCACCGGAGCGGCCGCCTCTTGGAAACCCAAGTGCCAAGACTCCGGTATGTCTTTCTTTCCACATACATTTACGATATAAAAAAAATTATTTAACATTTGCTCTTAATTTTTTTATAATAGCCCCTTCAATAAACACAAAAATATAAAAATAACTATGAACCCCATCAATAAACACAAAGATATAAAAATAATCACACCACATCCACAAAATGCCAATACCAACTCGCCGCCTCAAACCCAACATGTTGGCGACTTGTAAATTGATTCAACTTTAATCTTACCAAACAAATAATTAAAAAGGTAGTCCCAATTAGAACATGAAAACCATGAAATCCAGTTGCCATAAAAAAAGTAGACCCATAAACCGAATCCGAAATAGTGAAAGGAGCCTCATAATACTCAATTCCTTGTAACCCAGTGAATAAAACACCCAAAAAAACAGTTAAAGACAAACCCAGAATTGCTTCTTCTCTCTTTCCACTAATTATAGCATGATGAGCCCAAGTGACAGTCGCCCCAGAACTTAATAAAACAGCAGTATTTAACAAAGGAACTGAAAAAGAGTTTAAAGGATTAACCCCTTGAGGAGGTCAAACCACACCCAACTCAACAGCTGGTGCCAGACTACTATGAAAAAAAGCTCAAAAAAAAGAAAAAAAAAAAAGAACTTCCGAAAGTATAAATAAAAGCATTCCATATTTTATCCCCTGTTTAACTACTAAGGAATGAAACCCTTGAAAAGTCGACTCTCTAATAACATCTTGTCATCAAACAAACATAATTATCACAACGACCAAAACTCCCAAATACATAATTTGAACTAAGCCATAATGAAAATACATAACACTGCCCACAGTTATAAAAAAAGCCCCCCCCGCCCCGAGACAGGGCCAAGGAGAAGGCTCAACCAAATGATATGGATGACATAAAACAGTTCGCACCCCTAAACAAATTCCAAAAAAAGGAGGGGCTTGCCAGCCGGGACTGCTCAACTAAATGATATAAAAGACATAAAACCAAACAAATTCTTAGGCAGCCCCCATCTTAAAGTCAAATAAATTTCCCCCATTTCAAATATCATCTCTGGCTTACGCCACAATAAAAACATATAACCCAACAAAGTCTAATTCCCCCCCCTTTCAAAAGCACCAATCTTCTAAAAACCAAAAACTAAACCGCCCCACAATAAAAACATATAACCCAACAAAGTCTAATTCCCCCCCCTTTCAAAAGCACCAATCTTCTAAAAACCAAAAACTAAACCGCCCCACAGTACTTGCTTATAAGTAAAGAAGTCTTTTCTAGGTCCGTCTTATCAATAGGTTCAATTGCACCCACACGGGGCATACCCCGTGAAAATTCCGGTGTGTGTTCTCTCAACGAAATTTGCGATATCCGTGAGCAGGACGCTTCAGGCAAAAGAGACTGAGTCATTTCTCCTGGCTGATAAAGAGCCTCCCCACACATTGAGTTAAAACTATGCAGAGAACCTTGATGTGATAGTTCCCCCGCCACTGACCCAAAACTTTGTGCAGAACCTTGGAACATTGACCCCCGAGCCCCGAGAGCCTCCCCACACATTGAGTTAAAACTATGCAGAGAACCTTGATGTGATAGTTCCCCCGCCACTGCCCCAATACTTTGTGCAGAACCTTGGAACATTGACCCCCGAGCCCCGGAAGAGACACTTTCAGACATTGACCCCAAACGCCCTGAAGAAATACTCGACAATGGATAATGGGAGCTTGATCCCTCAGACGTTGAAAAAAAACTCCCAATAGATTCTATCGATGTATATTCCCCAAACGCAAAAGCAAAATGCTGTAGGGCTTCCTGGGCGAAACGTTTGCCCGCAGGACCCCCAAAAATATTTAACCCCTCTAATTCACGAGGGATTTCATTAAAAAAAAAATATGAAGGACAAGGGTTTCATCAGAGATTCAACGCCATAACCGAATGCGGCATTCGACCAAAAAACCACTGATGAGCGTTCATTACCCCCGCCTTATCGAGCATGTAAATTGCCCCTAAACATCTTTCCCATTCTTCCCCAATAAAGTCCATGTTCCCGAATAGATTGAGTGTCTCAATAAGTCGCATCGTTGTATTCTTTTTTGCCCCCAGGCCTGACGGACCTGTTTCAAGGGCCATTCCTCCACTATAAAATCCATGTTCCCGAATAAATTTAGCACCTCAACAAGTTGCATTGTTTTATTATTTTTTAACCCCAGGCCTGACGGACCTGTTCCAAGGGCCAGTTCCCTCACCCTCACTATGTTACGACTTACTCTGCCTCGGAGGTATTAGAAACCCTCTTGAGGGGCAATCAACCAACCTGTCTAAGCAAAGGCGACGGGCAATTTGTACTAACACTGAAAAAATTTCATTGAAACGCTCTACTTTTCAATTACTATTAAATACAACTTTCCGTTATCTTCCAGGCACTTTCCGAACTCTTATTTTCAGGTTTCACACTCAAAGTTTCCTATTGTATAAAAAAATGTAGCGCATCTAATCCCCAAACATTAGGACAATAAGACCTGACTTCATCCAAGTGACAAACCACTGGGTTAAATCTGTTTTATGTTTAATACACAAATTGACGACGGCCATGCAATACCTGTCAATGAAGGATTCAAGTTTGGGTAAGGTCTCTCGCGGACTATCGAATTAAACGACACGCTCCTCTAATTAAAACAGTGAACAGCCAAGTTTTTTGAATTTTAACCTTGCGGTCGTACTACTCAAGCGGAAAATTTCTGACTTTTTAGGATTGCTTCACATCTTTTTCATTATTTACAGTATAGACTACCAGGGTCCCTAATCCTGTTTGCTCCCCATACTCTCGTGTTTTAGCCATCACACTATAATCTCAAAAATAAATAGTCTTCACGTCTAAAGTTCTTTTTTCTATTTACACATTCCACCGCTACAAAAAAATTCCATTTACCTTCTTAAATTATAAAACCCTTTTTAATTAAAACGGCCTATCACACCCTTTACGCTTTTGCCCACAAAACTAGCCCTTAAGTTTCACCGCGTCTGCTGGCACTTAATTTGACGGACTAGGCAAGGTGCCCTCTCTGTGTCTTACCTTCATATATTGCACAAAATTCTTTACTGCTGCCTCCGGGGCCAATTCCCCATTTGAGCTTTCCCCTTGTCTCAGTGAAAATGTGGCTCCAAACTAAAGCTCCGCATCATAGGCAAGGTGGTCCATTACACCCCCTTCTACCTAATACGACTCCGGCCCAGCCAAACTTGGCCTCCGGGTTCCCTCACCTGTTCGCACACTATCATAGGCCCAGTCACACCTGAATAAAAGCAGATCCTTTCATCTAGCTGAGTCTGAAAGCTCTTCATTAGATACTAGCATGTATCAAGGAGGTCACTTGTTTTTTTCTCTTCCCCAAAACCAAAGGACTTTCGAATCTCAAATAACCAAACCAGGGCTAATTTTAAGCTTAATAAATATACTAACCCCCCCCCGGACTAAAGATTACCCCATTCTTTACAGGGTCTATAATTATAAAAGGAAATATTCCAAAAATAAAAATCGCTATTAGCAAAGGGGAGATAGCCAATAACTCACACCTGTTTAAGTCTCTAATAAAAAGGAGGTAATTAGAGGCCGCCCCAAAACTAATTCGATTATATAAATAGAGAGAATACGCCGCGGACCAAACCATACCCGAAGTGGCTAACACCCCAAGCCCAAAATTATATTCAACAGCAGCTAACAACGAAAAAAACTCTCCAACAAAATTACAGCTTAAAGGAATCCCCATGTTACTTAATGATAAAACCATCATTATACAAACAAAAACAGGCATTGTAAGAGTCACCCCACGATAATACTTAATAAGACGAGTGTGATGACGTTCATATAAATAAGTAATCGCAATAAAAAGGGCCGAGCTAACAAAACCATGCGCCAACATCATAAAAACGGCCGCCACCAACCCCTCAATTGTATGAGTAAATAAACCTAAAGGGACCAGCCCCATGTGTGCCACCGAAGAATAAGCAATAAGCCGTTTAAAGTCCACTTGCCGACAGGTCAGCAAACCCCCATAAATAATAGCCACCACACCCAACATAATAATTAGGGGGGCAAAATACTCGGAGGCCGCGGGCAAAATCGGCCAAGAAAATCTTAAAAACCCATAGCCGCCTAACTTTAATAATATCCCCGCCAATATTACCGAACCAGAAACAGGGGCCTCCACATGCGCTTGGGGCAATCAAATATGAAATGGTATTTGAGGAATTTTAACCGCTAAACTAAGAAAAATCCCAGCCAACACCCATTTTTGAGTAGTAACAGGTAATTTTATATTTAATAATATCTGATAATCAGTTGTTCCTGTAACACTATATATTTGAAAGAGGCCCAAAAGCATAAACACCGACCCCGCGAAAGTATAAAAAAAAAAATAATAAGAAGCACGAACCTTTTCTTCTCTGGAGCCTCAAACACCAATCAAAAGAAACATAGGGATCAATATGCCCTCAAATAAAAGATAGAATAAAAGCAGGTCAAGCACTAAAAACACTCCAACTAATAAAGCTTCTAAAAACAATAGACACAACAAAAATTCTTTAAATAGGTGCTTAATGGACTTTCAACTTATTAAGATACAAATGGGTATCAATAACGCAGTTAAAACAAAAAAAAACAAAGAAACCCCATCTAAAGCAAAAACCCCCGGACCCCATTGAAAATTTAAGGCCGGAGAAACAATCCATTCTATTCGGTTTATAATTTGAAATTGCCCCTCTAAATCAAAGGCCCCCCACAAAACCAAAACACTTATTAAAATCGCCAAAGATCACTCAAGCGCAACTTTTTTTAATTTAACACCATCCTCTCTCGAAACCTTCATCACATTAATTCCCCCCATAAAAAGCAAAAAAAAAATTAGACTTAGCCCATTATTTAAACCAAACACTATTCACTTCTTCTTCTTATTTATTTCTCAAAATATTTTTATAAAATATTTTATAAAACATTTTATAAACCAGACCTTCTTCCCCCACAGCAATACCTTAGCCCCAACCCTTCTTGGAACTTAAGCCAGAAAATCCCTCCGGCCTTTCCCGCTAATGTAATACAATTGTATCCGCCAAATAAATAGTGGCTAATAAACAAAAGACATAAGCCTGGATAACTGCAACGGCTACCTCTAATAATGTTATAAAAACCATTATTAATAGGGGGAAAACCCCCACAGGCCCACTTGCAACTAACATATTAAACCCAAACCCGGCTAAAATAGCAAATAACAAATGGCCCGCCGATAAATTAGCAGCCAAACGGACTCCTAATGAAATAGCCCTGGAGATAAAACTTACTGTTTCTATTAATACCAAAAGAGGGGCTAAGCCCAAAGGAGCGCCACTTGGCATAAAAACACTAAAAAAATCCCCCTTAAACCTCCAAAACCCAGCTAGAGTCACACCTATGATTATTGAAAAGGACAAACCCAATGTGACTACAATATGAACAGTTGGGGTAAAAACATAAGGGAATAAGCCCAACACATTCAAAAACACTATAAAAAAAAAGAGAGAAACAATTAAAGGAAAATACCTTAGCCCCTCAGATCCTAAATTATCTTTCACGACACCATGAAAGTGCTCATAGATTAACTCAATCAAAGACTGCCACCTTTTCGGGATTAATTGAACCCCCTTGAATAATAATAAAACCACAACCACTACTAAGATCATCATCATTGATGAATTAGTCAAGGCGATCAGAGCCACTATTTTAAATTGATCAAAATAAGCACCGCTCATTAATATTTAAAATCAACCCCAAACAAAGCTCGGCTAAGTCTTTAGATAAAATTCTTTTGCCTCAGTTCTTACCGACTAGTTTGAAAAAAAATATCTTGTCTTTTGACCACGGGTCCTACTTCTGACCCAATTTCTTGAGTTAACACGATCGCCCCCACCATGGCCACTAAAAGTATAAAACTAGCTAAAATAAATAAATAATAACAAGCTATATACAAAATTCGCCCGAGCGCCTCCATGTTTTGATACTTCATTAAAAACCAGGGAATGGCCAAATCTCAAGCACCTCCTATTTCAGCCCCAAAAAACCCCTGGGGGGTATAAGGGCCACCTATAATTAATCAACTCGAAGCAACTTCTGAAAAAAAAAATGTTCCAATAACCAACCCAATAGGAATGTAATTTGTCATGTCTGCCTCCCCCCCTAATCGAAAGGCGGGGGGAAAGTCTGTTAAATTCAATAACATAATTACAAACAAAAATAAAATAGCAATCGCCCCCACATAGATTATCAAAAACATTAAAGCAACAAAGGATATACCCAATCAAAGAAAAAAAACCGCAGAACCGATAAAAACAACAATTAACCAAAAAATCGAATGGATAGGATTGAGCGCGGATATCACCATAATTCCAGAACCAACAACTCCAAATGCTAGTATATAAAAGACCGCCCCAAGCAGATTTAATTATTTTAAAATAACCCCCCCACAGCCCAATGGGCTAATTGCAGCCATAAATTCGGAGACAACATTGTAAACCCAATAACATACAAACCAGCACCGATTAACAAAGCCTTTCTTAAATTAATTCAGTTTTCTTTCCTTAACACCTTTGAGCTTATCAAAAGAGAAAAACTGGCTTGAAAATAGATAATTTTGACTATTCTAACATAATAAACACCAGCCACAACGGAACACATCACAGCCAAAAGAAAGACTAAATAATATTGATATACCACCCCAGACAATAAAACCAGCCATTTGCCCCAAAACCCCACTAAAGGAGGAATCCCCGCGATCGAAAGAAAAGTCAAAGCCAAAGTTAAGGCTAAAACAGATAATCTCCTGGAAAGCCCACTAAACTCTACAATCAAATTTTTGGCGGCGCCTAAAGTTAATATTATCGCAAAAACACAAATAGACATTACTACATATAAAACCACATAAATTAAACTAGCTTGAATACTCTCAAATGACCCAACCTCTATTCCCCAAAGCACAAACCCCATATGCCCCACCCCACTGTAAGCCAACAACCGTTTGACTTTGGTTTGGTTTAAGGCACCAATAGCCCCCACAACCATCGAAAAAAGAGCCCCAACTAACAAAATATTAACCGCCGACCCAATTGAAACCAAAATTGAAAAGTAGCCAACTTTAGGAACAGTGGCCAATAAAGCCGTCGTCGTTGTCGGAGCTCCATCATAAACATCCGGCGCCCACATATGAAAAGGAGCAGCGGACAACTTAAATAAAAGAGACACCACAATTAACAAACTGCCAATTGGGATTCGAAGCTCAGAAAAGCCCAACCCCGGATTTAATACTAAATTTATATATGAAATATGAGTCCCTCCCGTAAACCCACACAATAAAGCACACCCAAATAAAAATAGACCAGAGGAAAGTGCCCCTAATACAAAATATTTCAAACCGGCCTCAGCACTTTGCCCAGACCCCCCTTTTTGAGCAACCAAAATAAAAAGGGAAAGAGTAGACAATTCAATTGCTAAATAAACAGAAAGTCAATTACTTGAAGAAACTAAACAAAGACCCCCTAATGCCACCATTAGATTTAAAAGGGGTAAATGCGCATTCGTTTGAAAAAAAGTTCCATAAACTCGTCCCCCAAAAAATTTTGGAAAAATTAGCCTCTCCATGTCCACCATCAATAAAACAGCAACAGAGCCTAAAACAATAATTAATTTAGTGGTTTCTGTCCAACCATTTTCAATCAACAACCCCCCCCCAGATAATTCAAAAAAAAAATTAAATAAAAAAGAAAGGCCCCCCCCCTCACTTATAATTAATAATATTAAAATTGATAATTTTAAAATAAAATTATTTATACTAATAATCACCAGGGCTAATATGAAAAGGCTTAGTAACAGGAGCTCGTGGTTTAATCACATTAACTAATACTTCTTTGCTAAACAGAGCCTTCTAATTTCACTGCAACATCTGCCAACAGCAAAACCCCCCGTGGGGCGCGCAATTAGCTCCACCTCCTCTTGAGGATAGGCAGGAGGAGGCTCCCCCCCCCCCGTTCCACCTCCCCCTGTCCTCATCCAAATAATAACTGATTTGCAATTCTCTACAAGTCACATTTTTTCCTTTGTTTAAATAAAAGATTATTTTCCACTTCCCCCAACAAAGGAATTAATATAAGAAAGTAGAAAAAATAGTATAGCGCAACCAGCTGCCCTATTATTATAAAAGGCTCTTCTACGACCAAAGACCCGATTCAGGTAAGAAGAACAAAATTCACAACAAAAGATCAAAAAGCCATACGTCCAAATGGACGAAAGGGCAACCCCCTTAATCAACTCCGGTGTAGTAGTGGGAAAAAAAATAAAATTAATATACTTAAAAACATAGACACAACCCCCCCGAATTTATTCGGTATTGAGCGCAAAATTGCATAAGCAAATAAAAAGTATCACTCAGGCTGAATGTGCACTGGGGTTACTAATGAGTTAGCTTGAATAAAATTTTCTGGATCGCCCAATAAATTAGGCATTAAATACACAACTATACTCAATAACATAAGCGTAACCACTATTCCATATCAGTCTTTAGATGTATAATAAACATGAAATACCACATCGTCCACAGGAGTCTTCGACCCCACAGGACTATTGGATCCCTCTATATGTAAAAATATTAAATGAACCACAACTAAAATTGCTAAAATAAAGGGGAAAAGAAAGTGCAGACTAAAAAATCTAGTGAGCGTGGCCCCAGAGACACTAAAACCCCCTCAAACTCATTGCACAACATCTGTCCCCACATAGGGTATTGCGGACAATAGATTTGTAATAACCGTCGCCCCCCAGAAAGACATTTGACCTCAAGGTAGCACATAGCCCAGAAAAGCCGTCGCCATCGTCAAAAGAAATATTACAATGCCAACTCGCCAAACCGGACCTTTCAAATAACCCCCATAATACAAACTTCTCCCAATATGAAAATAAAGACATAAAAAAAACAGAGAAGCCCCATTAGCATGAAAATATCTTAATAAAAACCCATAGTTTACATCGCGCATAATATGTCCCACCGATGCAAAAGCCAAGCCGACCTCTGCACAATAATGCATGGACAAAAAGCACCCCGTTACGATTTGCATAGCTAAGCACAGTCCTAACAAAGAACCAAAGTTTCACAAATAACTTATATTTGAAGGAGACGGCAAATCCACCAGAAGACCATTCACCGGAGATAAAAGCGGATTCTCTTTACGCAATGGCATTAGAACCCCCCCCCCCCAGAATTAAACTCCCAAACTAGACAAGTCGATCAAAAAATTAACCCTCATACTTAAACCAATTAAAGATCTCAAACAACAAATTACAAAATATCTTAGATCGGAGGCGGGCCATTAAATCCAAAAAGAACACTAGCCACAAAAGTCACAACCCCCAAACTTAGCGGTAGATACGCCTTTCATAACAAAGACATAAGCTGATCGTATCGAATACGAGGAAAAGAGGCCCTTACCCAAATAAAAAGGAAAATGATTAAAACAACTTTTAGACCAAACCACCCGGCCCCACCTTTTAAATATTTTACCGGAGAAAGTCACCCCCCCCCAAAAAAGATAATTGTTAAACAACTCATTAATATAATATGAGCATATTCGGCAAGAAAAAATAGGGCAAAAGACATCGAAGCATACTCTACGTTATACCCCGACACAAGCTCCGACTCTCCTTCTGTTAAATCAAAAGGAGCTCGATTTGTCTCCGCCAAAGCTGAAACAAAAAACATTATTGTAACAGGAAATAACGGAAAAAAAAACCAAACACCACTATTTTGCGCTAAAACAATTTCAGTAACACTCAAAGAGCCAACACACAATAGAACCGAAATGATGATCAGCCCAATCGAAACTTCATAACTAATCATTTGAGCAGCTGCCCGAATCGCCCCCAAAAAAGCATATTTAGAATTACTCGCCCACCCAGACATTAATATCGCATAGACACTTATCGAAGAAACAGCCAAAATATACAAAACCCCTATTTTTAAATCACTTATTAAAGCCCCTCTCTCATAAGGCACCACCCCTCAAACAATTAATGCCAAGGTAAAGGAAAGCACCGGCGCCACTATATAAATAAACAAATTGGTTTGATGCGGAACCACCATCTCTTTAGTAAATAGTTTTAGACCATCTGCAAAAGGCTGGGCCAACCCACTAACCCCCACTACATTTGGCCCTTTTCTGGCCTGCATATATCCTAAAACCTTTCGTTCGGCTAAAGTTAAATAAGCTACTGTGATAAGCAATGGAACTACGACCATTAATATTTTTAAAAGTAAATGAATTATTTCCACGAACACTTTAAACCAGAAGCTTACTTTAATTTATAAAATAAAATCACAAAAAGTCTCGGAGGTTCCAATAATCAAGACATTCTAAGTCTAAAGACTAATCTTTAGATAATTTCGATTAAAACTCTTAAACTTAATAAACCAATCTATTAAATCTAATTACTAACCTCGAATTTTGTTACCTGCGGATAAACTTCCTATTTTAAGTCTAAAGACTAAGCAAAAGACAAAACCCCCTAAAGATTCCTCGCCTTTCAACTATTCAAAGTCCTCCCAGCATACAGTGACTCAAAAGTTTTAATTAATTACTTAAACAAAATGGCCCAACATTTACCCTCCATAGCATCCGGCAATCAAGTGTGCAGCCCCAACTGTGCAGACTTTCCGACCGCCCCTATAAACAATAACAAACAAATTAAAGTAATATCACTTGATGGAGCAGAAACAACAACCACATTAAAAAGAGAAGAAAACTCTAAAGACCCAAAACGATCCAAAAGACCAAACATAGCCAAAATCAACCCTATATCTCCCACTCGATTAACTAACATAGCTTTTATGGCCGCTTTATTTGCTTCAACTCTAGTTAATCAAAAATTTATTAAAAGATAAGAGCATAGACCAACCCCCTCCCAACCAATAAACAACTGTAAGTAATTGTCACTACTAACCAATACAACCATCAAAAATGTAAAAAAAGATAAATAAGACATAAAGCGAGGAATATGAGGGTCCCCAAGCATATATGCCGTAGAAAAGATATGAACTAAAGTAGAGATTGTTGTAATAACAAGCAACATGATCGCAACCAAACCATCGAATTGTAGGCCAAAATAAACAGTCAATAGATCAGAATCTAATCACCTTCATAATTTTATATGTGTCGTAGAAAAACTTAAAATTATTTCATAAAATATCAAAACAGACCAAGATAAACTTATAATCAAACAGCTTGAAGTTAAAATTCCAGCCCCTTTTTCTCCTAATTTTCTTCCTCCAACACCGGCCGCCAGGGCGCCCACCACTAAAAGAAATAAAATACAAGTATACACCCTAAATCTCTGTCTCCCACAATTCTCATAAACTAGGAACAATATAACCAGACCTCTCTGCCCCACACTTTAAAAATACAAACAGCCATCCCGATCAAGCTAACCCTTAACAATTCTTCTTCCGAACTTCAAACAACTTAATATAATTTTCATACTTTAGAAGCAATCAGTAATTAACCAAAACCCCCTTTAAAAAGTATCCGAGTCAATCCATTGATTGTAACTTATAAAAATAAGAGAACCACTCATTTTTCGATCCTTTCGTACTAGAAAAGAGTTATATTAATGTTTTTTCAAATTGTAGATAGAAACCAAGCTGTCTTACGACGCTTTTAACTCAAATCATGTACGGCTTTAATGGACGAACAGACCAACCCTTGGGAGCGACTGCACCCCAGGATGCCACAATTCAACATCGAGGTCGCAAACATCGTCGTCGATGAAAACTCTCTGACGTTATTACGCTGTTATCCCCAGGGTAACTTTTATTTGTTTATCGTTAACTATTTCACCCTAAATTAACGGGTCACTTAAACCCACCATCCAAAGATAAGTGTCTGCTCTAGGTTTCCCCCTGGCAGTCAGACATAACCAAATATATATCTTAAGCCCGCCTTCGTTACTTTTTTAAAGGCGATCGCCCCAACCAAACTGTCCCACTTATCAAATCCCAAAGATATAAGTTTTTGAGTTGCCTTTCTTCAAATAAAAAAGTGAACTTTTTAACCCTAATTAATCCGCACCACCTTTTAAAACTATTTAAGTCAGCCACATAAGTTTCCAGTAAAGTTCCATGGGGTCTTCTCGTCTAACAATTTGGATGTAGCATCTTCACTACAAATTCAATTTCACTGGAGATTTCCTTAAGACAGTGAGACCCTCGTGACACCATTCATACCGGCCAACAATTAATTGACTATTGATTACGCTACATTTTCACGGTTAGTGTTACCGCGGCCATTTAATTATCTTTATTAAGTTAGCCCTACTAACCTTTTAAGATATAACCATTGGGCAGGTCTCACCCTTCATACTTCTACCTTCATATTAGCAAAGAGCTATGTTTTTGGTAAACAGTCGAGGCCTTGTGTTTTAACTTCTCATAAAAGCTTATAACTGGCCGAGTTCCTTAAAAAAACTTCCCCCTCACTATCTCCCACTTGTGTTAGTTTGCGACAGTAGTCTTTTGTTTTAATTATTTCCTGGCACATTGTGCGTTTATTACCATCCCTCATCGACACCCTCCTTAGAGACTGTTTCACCCAAACCTCTTCGCTCAGATACTTTTGGTTTGGAAACCAGGGGAGATGAAGCAACAATTTTTTTACTCATGTTCACATTTTCGCTTCTGATTCTTGGGTTCTCACCACCACTCAACAGTCTGTTCTACTACCAAGCAAACTTCTTACTGCCCCTAGAGTTTCAGTTCAATTTTTAGCCACCATAATTTTTGGGGAAAAAGAGTTCTTGAATGAACTACTACGCATTCTTTCAAAGATGGCTGGTTCCAAGCCTACCTCTTCATTGTCTAAATCCCATACTCCTTTTACACTTAATTATTGAATCTGTGACTTTAACTTCTAATTTGGGCTCCCCCCTTTTAACAAAGAACCTATTTGCCCCTTGTCTGTCTGTCTACTTCGAATTTTATCTTTAAAGTCTATCCCCCTTAAAGCGATAAATCTTTACCCTAAAATTTTAATAGGACGTCATCTGTGTAAATACTATTTTAATCTTTTGACCCCTATGTAGACGCACTACTTCAATAGTTTTCGCAGAAAACCAGCTATCTCCAAGTCCGATTGGTCTTTCACCCCTAACCACAGGTCATCCGAGGTTTTTGCTACAACCACCGGTTCGTTCATTAAACTGCCCATGGTTAGATCACTTGGTTTCGGGAAATTTGACTAAAGAGCCCTCTCGACTTCTCTTCACCTACATTTTTATCCTTTTTACTTAAATTTGCCAAACAATATCTCATAAACCCATTATACAAAAGGTACACTGTTTTACAGCTGCTTTAAAAGACAGGATTCCAGATCTTTTCAAGTCTCTTTCAACTTTCCTTCACAGTACTCGCGCTTTCAGTATGGATTAACATTTAGTCTTAGATATGTGAACTCCTTTCTTCCGTTGTTTACTCACTCTCTGGGACTCCTCCGCTTTCGCTCCCTGCTACTTACGGAATCTCGTTTGATTTCTCTGCCTCCCTCTGATACTAAGATGATTCATTTTTCAGTTCTCTTCATTACGTCTCCGCATTGAAAAACGAGTTTAAAGCCTCTTCTTCGCTCTTTCGAACTTCCCGTCCAGTTTAATCCATCTTAGTTTTCCCCCTCTCTCCTTTTCCTTTTACCCAAAACTATAGAGGCGGGAGTCGAACCCGCTTCTTCGGGGCATGAGCCCGACGACTTACCCTTCGTCCTCTCTACC